CTCGCTTTCTAGATGATCCCTCTAGAGGAGAGAGATTATACCAAATCTATCTAGTCTAGTTACTTCGTTCCCTATTTTAACTCCCAGGATCCTCAGGAAAAGAATTTGGTTTCCACCGAGCTGAAACAATATGCTGATGGTTCTAGTAAACCAAAACTCTCGTTTTTTAGCTATTTGACTTCAATTTCCCTTTACAACACCAAAATGGAAGATCTAGTTACGATTGGAAATAAACTTTTGTATCTTCATCCATAGATCCTTTACCTATACTTATTCAATTGGAATAGTTAATCCAATTCAAAAAATTATGCTTCGCGACTCCATATCCATAATCCAATTTTTTGATGCAATTTGTAATTGGCCTTTGGATACAAATCGTGAGAACGTATATTTTTCCTCAAATATGCTATTGAGAGGAAAAGGATTAAACCTTTTTAAGAAATAAAGTTTTTGATCGGAGTTTGAAAAAAAAAACCGATGGACCCCTTAACTATTTAAGTTGCTAATAGAACGAATCACACTTTTACCACTAAACTATACCCGCTACATATTCATTATTGTATATGAATGGACCATTTGTCGAACAAAAAAAGGGGGTGAGACAAAATCAAGATAGCATCAGAATCATGAAAATTCTAGCGTTGACACGTATTTTGTCTCGCCGGGGACTTAAAATAAAAATAAAAAGAAGCTAAGCGAAGAGCAGAAAGCTTATTTAAATAACATAATTAAATTTAAATAGCATAACTTAAAAAGTTAAGCTTTTCGTTTGCTGGGAAGTCATTACTAAACTAAAGGTTCCCGCCTGAAGGGGTGATTGAAGCTAGACTATAAAAATTCTAAATTCTGTATACATGGACCCCCCTTTTTCACCTTCTTTTAAACTGCCAGTGACAGATCTTAGGAATTCGGGTCAATTGAATCTCAACTGTTCAAATAAAGTTTTCTCTTGAAGAAGTAAATGAGTTATATTGAGTTCTATTCTATTAGAATAGAAATATTTTTAATATTAAACAATGTTAAATGTAATTTAACATTGTTTAATGTATATATATATATATGATATGTTATCATATGTGTTTTTTTATTCCTTACTTGACCACAGTAAGAAATTAAGTTTTAAACTGAGAAAAAGAAAAAAAAAGAATAATCAATAAAAAAAAAAGAAGAATAAAAAAGAAAATAAATAATAATATTAAAGTTAAATAAGATTAAATAAATAAAAATAAATAAAATGAAAAAAGAAAATAAAGAAAAGAAGGTGGATTTTTATCAATCTTTATTTCACGTGTTACATCACATAACAAATTTAAAATTTGGAATTAGGAGAGATGGCTGAGTGGACTAAAGCGGCGGATTGCTAATCCGTTGTACGAATTATTTGTACCGAGGGTTCGAATCCCTCTCTTTCCGCTTTCTCTGATCGCTTGGGATTTTCAAATTCGAAAAGATTCTCATCCCTTGATTTTATCATAGTTAAATGTATGAAACAAATAAGATTATTACGAATTAATTTAGAAAAAGCAAAAAAACTAGAAATTTGTTATTCCTCACGTCCAGGATTGCGTCCTGGATCATTAGATAAGAATCCAAAGATAAAAAGGGAAACAAAGAATATCACTACTGTGTAAACAAAGAGTTTGAGAGTAAGCATTACACAATCTCCAAGATCCTTTTTTTTTTTGAAAAAGGGGAATAGATTACCTATTTTTTACCACATATACCATTTTATTTGTTTTGACACCCCAAAAAATGAAAAAAAAAAAATGAAGTCTTTTCTTGAAAAGTCATTTTTTTTTTAACGAATTTATTTGCAATAAGATTTTTATTCATTCGTTACCCGAAATTTCTTGTCATATCAATAATTAGGTATTGTGGAGTACCTAATAGTCCATACTCACTGGAAGGTCAGAACGGGTAAAAGGCTGATCCAAATTCATCGCTGCGGTTATTCATTCAATATACAAAAATTTCGATTTTTGAATCGAGGGTTCGTAATGTAAGACTTATCTGATCTTATCAATTTTTAGAATTTTTTTATCGAATGCATCATCAATTTAGCAGAGTATTAAAGATTTCATCGAAAACTTACAGCGGCTTGCCAAACAAAGGCTAAGAGAAAAAAGAGTACAGGTATGACAGGCATAACATCTACGATTGGATTGAAAATGGCATAAGCTTCGGGCAATTTGGCGAAGAAAAAACTACTCGAATAAAGGACAGAATTAAGACAGATACCGATTAAACTAAAGATATTAAGCATAACAAGCATTTCACTCTTGTGGATTAGAAAATTTTGAGTTATTTTTATAAGGGAAAAATGAAAAAGGCAGATCAAGAAATCCTTCTTTTTCTTCGGTTCGGACTCTCCCAAATAAAAAATCCCTCCCCCCATTATCATTCTAAAATGAGAATATAAGGAATTCGGCTTTCATACAATATTTTAATTGAATTTTATGTAATGATCAATGAATTTTTTAGATTCTATATCTACATGTCTTGAATCCTAGCAACAAAGTATCCCATATGTTTTTATGTATTTGGGTTGGGATTGACGAATAACCAATACCAATATTACTGTTGATTAGTATCGAATAGAAATAAAAATGGGGCGTGGCCAAGCGGTAAGGCAGCGGGTTTTGGTCCCGTTATTCGGAGGTTCGAATCCTTCCGTCCCAGATCGGTTTTCATGAAACGAGAGATGGGATCACACTGCATTCCACATGAAACAAGAATTTGTTAAAGGAAAAAAAAAAATAGGAAAAACAGATTGATCTGGACCTTATTTTTTTGTGTCTTAGATATTATCTGGTTCAAATGAACCATTGTAAATCAATGTAATGTAGTGATTGGGGAGAAATTCGTATATTCCATCTACTTGACTTTAGAATTGATCGAAAATTCTTGAATTTGAAGTAAAACAAAATCTGTATAAAAAACAAAGCCTATGCCTATATGATATATATTATGTATTTTTATTGTATTGTTGTATTTCAGTAACAAGGGCTTTTCGGTTAAGTGAAAAGGATCTGTGATTTATAAAATATCTATAATTAGAATTACCCCGGCTAAGGTAAGAACTCTTAGTTGTATATGATGGATCCGAAAAGATCATACTTCTCTGATTCTTGATTCAGATTTTCTCTTTCAGATGAAAGAAAGAATAACAATAACGTAAGGAACTTAATTTTACCTTCCACGAGATCCTTTTTTTTTTTTTACTTCATTTTTTTTTTTTATTGATTGGTACTGGAAGAAGTATTAGAAATCTATATTATCAAAATTTCGACTTTTTCGGGTCATTGGAATAGCTTATTTGGTTACTAATTGATTTGATTTCGGGATTGTAAATCATTAGTATTCTACTATAGAAACAGAAACCCCTTTTGGAGGTTTTTAGTTTATTTGTTCGAGAAAACAGGATCCTTCATGATTGATCGTCTCGAACAATCTGTTGAAGATGTAAATAATAAGTCTTAAGCAAACTCGTTTATTCGTCTTATTTATATTTATAAATAAATATTATCATTCATATGATAGAATATGGGGTTAAATTAAATAAATTCGATCCTTGCTGACCCTTATCCGGATAACTACTTATTTATCCGTAGATAGAAAGTATGCACTATTATATACCGGTTGAACCAATGACTATTCATGATTTTATATTGAATCAATTCCATACCGCTTTGAAATTTCAATTAGAGGAATGTTATGGTAAAACTTCGTTTGAAACGATGTGGTAGAAAGCAACGTGCGACTTGAAGGACATGATCGGCTGTGGATTTTTACATCCGCCATCTTCTATAGTAATGAAGATGCTCTTGGCTCGACATAGTTTGTTCTGTTCTGCCCGGAATCTTATTTGTGTTGGGTTATAAGTAAATAGTACATGATGAAGCTCGAGAAGAAAGGATTGATTCATTTTTCAAGGGAAAGAATCTAGGGTTAGTGAAAATCAATAAGTTAGACCACCTTTGTAAGTATATCCTCACTATATATAAATTCTAAATCGAAAGGTTCAAATTCAGAACAAGTTTGAAAAGTCAAATTTTTCGAAATTGGTAAAACTATTTCGATGAAAAGTGTATCACAAGGGAATCAATCGTTCGTATTCTATTTATATAGAAAGAAATAACAAAAAAAAGGTATGTTGCTGCCATTTTGAAAGGAATAAGGATCCCCGAGGTAATGTCTAAACCCAATGATTTCACAAAGCAAAGATAAAGGATTCCGAAACAAGGAAACACTATTTTAAATTGTCTCAACAATTGGATCAGACTGAGGAAGAAAAATAGATTCGAAATGAGACAAACAAAAGAGTTTAGAGACAGCTCAATAAATGTCTAAGGATTTTCTTGTCAGAATTACCCAACTTGAGTTATGAGTATGAATGAGATTTCTTACCTTTTCTGTAAGGAAGAAGAAAAAAGTACTCAATTCAAATCATAGTAAAATTCATGATTTTATGGATCCACTTGCTATGATATACAGAAATTAGAATCATTTTTCTCGAGCCGTATGAGGAAAAAACCTCCTATACGTTTCTAGGGGGGGCATTGTTTATTTACATCTATCCCAATGAGCCATCTATCGAATCGTTGCAATTGATGTTCGATCCCGAAGAGAAGGAAGAGATCTTCGAAAAGTAGGTTTTTACGATCCGATAAAGAATCAAACTTATTTAAACGTTCCTGCTATTCTATATTTCCTTGAAAAAGGTGCTCAACCTACAGGAACTGTTTATGATATTTTAAGGAAGGCAGAATTCTTTAAAGAAAGAACTTCGAGTTAATTAAAGGAAAAAAACAAAATTTATAAATAAATAAAATAAAGTAGGGAAGGGTAACTAGTATCTATCCTTGTGTAATTATTTATATTTACACACCATTTTCCTTTTTCTTGCTTTATTCATATTTTGGTGGGGGAATTTAATTTAACAACAAACAAGGGGTTAAGCTTGCTTATCGTACTTTTATTGATTGAATAAACCGGGGATT